GTTCCCGTAGTTGAGAACAACAATGGCTTTTCAAGCCGTAGTCCTTGGGGTTTATCCAAGCGGGAATATATGACTTATTTTGTGATTTTTCTTGGGGTTTGTTTTATACTGGGGGTTTTAGCTGTAGCGTCTAATCCCTCTCCGTATTATGGGGTAGTGGGGTTGGTGCTAGCGTCTGTGGTTGGATGCGGGTGGTTGGTAAGTTTAGGTGTTTCTTTTATTTCTCTGGCGTTGTTTATGGTTTATCTGGGGGGCATGTTGGTAGTTTTTGTTTATTCCGTCTCTTTGGCGGCGGATCCTTATCCTGAGGCTTGGGGGGATTGGCGGGTAGTTGGTTATGGGTTAGGGTTTGTTTTAGTGGTTTGTGTTGGGGCGTTTTTGTCAGGGTTTGTTGATTTTTGGAAATTTGTGGCGGTTACTGTTGATGGTGGGGGGGTGTCTTTTGTTCGGTTAGATTTTAGTGGGGTGGCTATGTTTTATTCATGTGGGGTTGGGTTGTTTTTGGTGGCAGGGTGGGGTTTGTTGTTAGTGTTGTTTGTTGTGCTGGAGCTTGTACGTGGGCTATCTCGGGGGGCGATTCGGGCAGTTTAGGGGGTTCAGAAAATAGTTTATTTAAAACATCAGCTTTGGGAGCTGGAGAGAGAGGTTTAAGTCCTTTTTTTCTGAGTTACTCTAAGAAGGGTGTAGTCTTCAGTTTTTGGTTTACAAGACCAATGTTTTTCATAAACTATTAGAGTACTTAGTAGTTGAGTATTTTGTTTTCCAGGGTTCCAATTATGGGGAAGAGGATGAGTAGAATGGTGAAGTATGAGAGTGATGCTATTTGACCAATAATAATAAATGGGTGTTCGACTGGTTGGCTTCCTACTCAAGTTAGGATGAGGAGGTTGGCGACTAGTAGTCAGAATAAGGCTTGGGAGAGTGGGCGGAAGGTTATGGTTCGTTGTTTAGATTTATGAAGAAAGGGGATGAGGAAGAGGATGAGTACTGAGGCTGCTAGTGCTAGGACGCCTCCTAGTTTGTTTGGGATTGAGCGTAGGATGGCATAGGCAAATAGGAAGTATCACTCTGGTTTAATGTGGGGAGGAGTAACTAATGGGTTTGCTGGAGTGAAGTTTTCTGGGTCACCTAAGAGGTTTGGTGAGAATAGGGCTAGTGTGAGGAATGGGGTAAATATAAGTGCTAGGCCTAGGATATCTTTGAGGGAGTAGTATGGGTGGAATGGGATTTTGTCAGAGTTAGATGAGATGCCTAGTGGGTTGTTTGAACCTGATTCATGTAGGAATATGAGGTGGGTGACGGTAATTCCTATGATTACGAAGGGCAGGAGAAAGTGGAGGGCAAAGAATCGGGTGAGGGTTGGATTGTCAACTGAAAATCCCCCTCAGGCTCATTCTACTAGGGTTTGTCCGATGTAGGGGATTGCTGAGAATAGGTTTGTGATGACGGTGGCTCCTCAGAACGATATTTGTCCTCATGGGAGAACATATCCTACGAAGGCGGTTGCTATGAGTGTGAGGAGGAGAATGACACCGGTGTTTCATGTTTCTTTGTATAGGTAGGAGCCGTAGTATAGGCCTCGGCCGATGTGAAGGAAGATGCAGATGAAGAAGAATGAGGCGCCATTTGCATGGAGGTTTCGGATGAGTCAGCCGTATTGTACGTTTCGACATGTGTGGGCTACGGAGGAGAAGGCCAGGGAGGTATCTGCGGTGTAATGTATGGCTAGTAGTAGGCCGGTGAGGATTTGGGTTGTAAGGCATACTGCTAGAAGAGAACCGAAGTTTCATCAGGCAGAGATGTTGGATGGAGCGGGTAGGTCGATTAGAGAATTGTTGATTATTTTTAGTAGGGGGTGTGATTTTCGGATGTTGGGTGCCATTATTTTATTTTTGGGTTAATAGGATTGTTATGAGGATTGTAAGGGCAAAGGATCCTAGGTAGGATTTAATCAACCCTGTATGAAGGGTAGTGGAGGTTTTGCTTATGATGAGGTGAAGATTGGCGAGGCCTTCGGGGCCTATTTTTTTATATCATGCTAAATCAATTAAGTGGGAAGCAATTTTTTGTCCGGTGTGTAGAAGCATTGAAGGATGGGTTCGGTGTATTAGGGGGTTAAAGTAGCCTAGTGAGGAGGAAAAGTTTGTGAATGGGTTTTGTTTTGGAAGAGTTAGGGTGTGTGTTGTATTTGAAAGTTCTAGGGCAAGAATGATTCCGAGAGCCGTAACGATAATAGCGGCAGTTTTTGTGATGGTTGGTATGGTTATTGGGGGTGTTTTTATGGGAAGGGTGAGGGATGAGACTAGTAGGCCAGCTATGATGCTGCCGAAAGCTAATCGAATAATAGGTAGAATAGCTGAGGGTGAGTTTTCGTTGATAGGTGTAATTGTTGGAGTTCGGTTGTATCCTGTTTGGACTAAGAGGGTTATGCGAAGGCTGTAAGTTGCGGTGAAGGATGTAGCGAGTAGTGTGAGGAGGAGGGCTCAGGTGTTAATGTATGAGGTGTTTAGGTTTTCGATAATTAGGTCTTTTGAGTAGAAACCTGCTAAGAATGGAGTGCCCATTAGAGCGAGATTTCCGATGGTCAGGCAGGAAGTGGTTATTGGGAGGGTTTTTTGAAGGCATCCCATTTTACGGATGTCCTGTTCTCCATTTAAGCTGTGGATGATTAGGCCGGAGCATAGAAATAGTATAGCTTTGAAGAATGCATGAGTTGAGATGTGGAGGAAGGCAAGTTGGGGGAGGTCTAATCCGATTGTGACTATTATGAGGCCTAGTTGGCTTGAGGTGGAGAAAGCAATGATTTTTTTGATGTCGTTCTGGGTAAGGGCGCAGGTAGCGGCGAATAGTGTTGATAGGGCGCCTAAGCATAGGCATGAGGTTAGGGCTAGTTTATTTGAGGTTAGGAGGGGGTGGGTGCGGATGAGCAGGAAAATTCCGGCCACTACTATGGTACTGGAGTGGAGTAAGGCGGAGACTGGGGTTGGGCCTTCTATTGCTGCGGGGAGTCATGGGTGGAGGCCGAATTGAGCTGATTTTCCTGTGGCAGCTAGGATTAGTCCAAGGAGGGGGAGGGTGGGTGTTTGGTTTGGTTGAATGGTTTGTTGGATCTCTCAGGTGTTTAGTGTTGAGGCTAGTCATGCTATGCTTAAAATTAGGCCGATATCTCCGATTCGATTGTAGATTATGGCCTGGAGTGCGGCTGTATTGGCTTCGGCTCGTCCTTGTCATCAGCCGATAAGGAGGAATGATATGATTCCTACTCCTTCCCACCCGATAAATAGAAGGAATATATTATTTGCGATGATGAGTGTTAGCATGGCGATGAGGAAAATAAGGAGGAGGGTGAAGAATTTTATGATGAGGGGTTCGGATGCTATGTATCATGTTGAGAATTCTAAGATTGACCAGGTTACAAAAAGTGCAATGGGGAAAAATATTATGGAGTACAGGTCTATTTTTAAGGAGATTGGGACCTTGAAGTTTTGAATAGGTTGTCATTCTCAGTAGGTGGTGATGCTTTCTAGTTCTGAGTGAAGGAAGATGGTTATTGGAATAAGACTAATTAGGAAAGCAGTTTTAATGGTTTTGGGGATTGATTGTGGTGGGTTTTTAAGGTTAAGTAGGAGGGGCAGGATGATTGGGGTGAGGAGGACAAGTAGGGTTATTAGTGTGAAGGTGTTTAGGAGCAGTACTGTTTCCATTACTTTTACTTGGAGTTGCACCAAGATGGGTGGTTCCTAAGACCAACGGATTACTTTTATCCTTTAAAAGTTAAGGGGGCCGAGATTTAAAGCTCGGGTGCAGGAATTAGCAGTTCTTGCTGGTCTAGGCCCCCCCTCGGCGAACAAGGAGGTTTAAACTCCTATTTTTAGAATCACAATCTAATGTTTGGGTTAAACTATGTTTGCATAGAGGGGTTGCTGAGATTAGTTCTGGTTTGAGGATGAGGGCTAATATTGGGATGATGTGGAGGGTTATCAGGAGGTGTTCTCGTGTATTAGAGTTAGGGGTTGTTGTGATGTGGGTTGGTAAGGTTCCTCGCTGAGTGGATAGAAGTATATATAGGGTATAGCAAGCGGTTAGGAGTGTTGCAGTTCCGGTAAGGATAATTGTAAGAGGGGATCAGTTGAAGAGGGTAATTATGATTGTTAGTTCTGCTATCAGGTTAGTTGTTGGAGGTAGGGCCATATTGGTTAAGTTGGCTAAGAGTCATCATATGGATATTAGTGGGAGGAGGGGTTGTAGGCCTCGGGTGAGGATGAGGATGCGGCTGTGTGTTCGTTCGTAGTTTGTGTTTGCTAGGCAGAATAGGAGGGAGGATGTTAGTCCGTGGGAGATTATGAGGATTATTGCCCCTGAGAATGATCATTGAGTTTGGATTATGCTTGCAGCGATTACTAGGCCCATGTGGCTCACGGATGAGTAAGCAATGAGAGATTTTAGGTCTGTTTGACGTAGGCAGATGGAACTAGTTATTAAGGCACCTCATAGGGCTAGGGCTAGAAAGGGGTAGTGTAGGTAGTTGGATGAGGGTTCTATTAGTAGGGTGATTCGTATGATGCCATACCCTCCTAGTTTAAGTAGTAGGGCAGCGAGTAGTATTGAGCCTGCAATTGGCGCTTCTACGTGTGCTTTGGGTAGTCATAGGTGTAGCCCGTATAGGGGTGCTTTGACTATAAATGCTATTAGGAGGGCTAGGCTGGAAATTAGATTTGTTCATTGGGTTGGGGGGTTTGGGTGGGTGAGTTTAAGAATAGGAAGGTGGAGTGTTCCTGTTTTTGAGTGGAGGTAGAGAATGGAAATTAGTAGGGGTAGGGAGCTAATTAGGGTGTAGAAAAGGAGATAGATGCCTGCGCTAAGTCGTTCAGGTTGGTTTCCTCAGCGTGTAATTAGGATTAGGGTTGGGATTAAGGTTGCTTCGAATGAGATATAGAATAGTATAAGTTCTGTTGCTGAAAAGGCTAGGATAATAAATGGTTGGATAATGATAAGGGTTGAAATGAATATTTGTTTACGTGCATGGGGTTCGTGTTGTAAGTGGCCTTGGCTGGCTAGGATTATGAGGGGGAGAAATCAGCAGGAGAGGACTAGCAGAGGGGCTGAGATTTGGTCGATGCTTGTTCAGTGGGCTAGGTTTTTTGAGGGGTAGTATGATGGGGTTAGTCAGTGTAGGCTGATTAGGGCGATTAGGAGGCTGTGGGTTGTAGTGTTGGTTCATATAGATTTTGCTGGAGATAGTAGGGTTATTGGTAGAAGTATAATTGTTGGCAAGATGATTTTTAGCATTGTAGGAGGTTTAGATTGTGTAGGTGGTCGGAGCCGTGTGTTCGGGTTGAGGCTACTAGTATAGCTAGGCCGGTACCAGCTTCGCATGCTGAGAAGGCTAATATTAGGATGGGCACGAGGGTGAATGATGGGGTTTGGTTCTCGATAGCTCACATTGAGAGGGGGATAAACATGCATAATATTATGCTTTCTAAACAAAGTAGGGCGGAGATAAGATGGGTTCGGTGGAATGCTAGTCCTAGGCAGCTGAACGTGAATGCAGAGTAGAAGCTAAAATGTAGTGGAGACATAAGAAAGCTATAGGTGCTATCTATAATCTGCTGGGCCGAAACCAGCTGTCTTGGTTAGACTAGCTTTCTGTTATTCTGCTCATTCTAGGCCCCCTTGCGTTCATTCATAGATAAGACCTAATGTAAGGAGGGCGATGATAGTAGTAGTTCAGGTAAGGGTTGTGATGGGTGATTGGAGTTGAATAGCTCATGGGAGGGGGAGGAGTAAGGCGATTTCTAGGTCAAATAGAAGGAATAGAATAGCTACTGAGGAAGAATCGGATTGAGAATGGGAGTCGGGCTGATCCTAGGGGGTCAAATCCACATTCGTATGGGGATAGTTTTTCTGTGTCTGGGTTTGTTTGAGCAAGTCAGAAGTTTAAAATGGTTAGTGTGGTGCTTAGTGTAAAGGATAATGATAGTATAAATGTGAGTGGATTCATTGCTCTTCTCTGGGTTTACACCAGATTTTAGAGATTGGAAGTCAATTGTAATTAGTATACTAGAAGAGCAGGATCCTCATCAGTATATTGATATGTATAGGAAAAGTCAGATGATGTCTACGAAGTGCCAGTATCAGGCTGCTGCTTCAAATCCGAAGTGATGGTTTGATGTGAAGTGGAATTTGATTAGTCGTAGGAGGCAGATTAGTAGGAAGGATGATCCGATGATTACGTGTAATCCATGGAATCCTGTAGCAACAAAGAAAGTGGAGCCATAAACGCTATCAGCAATTGAAAATGAGGCTTCGTGGTATTCTATTGCTTGTAGGGCAGTGAAATAGAACCCCAGGATGATAGTAAGAGTTAATGCATGGATGGCCTGTTTTCGATTTCCTTCTGTGATGCTGTGGTGGGCTCATGTTACGGTAACGCCAGAGGCTAGGAGGATTGCCGTGTTTAGGAGAGGAACTTCGAGGGGATTAAGGGGGTTGATTCCTGTAGGTGGTCATTGTCCCCCTAGTTCTGGAGTGGGGGCTAGGCTTGAGTGGAAAAAAGCTCAGAAGAAGCCTAGGAAGAAGAAGGCTTCTGATGTAATGAAGAGGATTATGCCATATCGTAGGCCCTTTTGGACGGTTGGGGTGTGGTGGCCTTGGAAGGTGCTTTCTCGGACTACATCTCGTCATCATTGAAGTATAACTAGAAGTATGGAGAGAAGGCCTATTGTTAGTAGGATCGATGAGTTGTAATGGAATCACATGATTAGGCCTGAGGTGGTTAGTAATGCTGCGGCTGCGCCGAAGATTGGTCATGGGCTTGGGTCAACTATATGGTATGAGTGTGCTTGGTGTGCCATTAGATGTTTTCTTGTAAGTAGAGGCTTAGGAGAAGAACAAAAACATAGGCTTGGATTATAGCTACTGCTACTTCTAGAATGGTTAGTAGGAATAGAATAATTGCTGTTAAGGCGGAGATGGATGGTATTATTGGTAGTAGAGTGATTGTAGCTGTTGAGATGAGTTGGATAAGTAAGTGGCCAGCTGTGAGGTTGGCTGTTAGACGTACTCCTAGGGCTAAAGGCCGAATGAGGAGGCTGGTTGTTTCGATTATGATTAGGGCTGGAATTAATAGGGTGGGTGTTCCTTCAGGGAGGAGGTGGCCTAGGGATGCAGAGGGTTGGTTTCGTAACCCAGTGAGTAGGGTAGCAAGTCATAGGGGGAGGGCTAAGGCTATGTTTATTGATAATTGAGTGGTAGGGGTAAAGGTATATGGAAGGAGACCGAGTAGGTTAATGGAGAGGAGTATTAGGATAAGAGAAGTTAATAAAAGAGCTCATTTGTGCCCTGCCTTGTTTAGGGGTGTTATTAGTTGTTTTGTAATTAGGTGAATAAATCAGAGTTGGATAGTAGAAAAACGGTTATTGACCCACCGATGCCCGGGTGATGGGAGCAGGAGGGTCGGAAGAAGGAGAGATGGGAGGATTAGTGGGATACCTAGGAGGTATGGGCTTGAAAATTGGTCAAAGAAACTTAGGTTCATGGTCAGGCTCAGGGGGTGGGTTTTATTGTTTTGGTTTTATTTGTGGGGCTGTTCATGGGGGTAAATGAGAGTAGTTTAGGTTGAATGAGGAATGAGAAGGTAAATCAGGTTAGAATTAGGATGGTGAATCATGGGTTTGGGTTTAGTTGAGGCATATCATTAAGGAGGGCAGTCTCCTCTTTCTCTAGCTTAAAAGGCTAGTGCTGATTCATAGCTTCTTAATGGCTAAGATGATAGGAGGGAAGTTCAGGCTTCGAAGTGTTTGAGAGGGGTAGATTCCACTACAATAGGTATGAAACTGTGGTTAGCTCCGCAGATTTCTGAACATTGTCCGTAAAACACTCCTGGTCGAGTGGTAATGAAGGAGGTTTGATTTAATCGTCCTGGGATTGCGTCTGTTTTTACTCCGAGGGTTGGGACAGCTCATGAGTGTAACACGTCATCAGCAGTGATGATCATTCGAATGGGTGATTCTATTGGGACTACAATGCGGTGGTCAACTTCTAGGAGGCGGAAGTGGCCTTGGGGCAGGTCTGTTGTTGGGGTTATGTAGGAGTCAAATGAAAGGTCTTTGAAGTCAGTATACTCGTAGGTTCAGTATCATTGATGGCCGATGGCTTTTAGGGTAAGATCAGGTTCGTCAATTTCGTCTATTATATAAAGAATTTGTAGGGAGGGAAGGGCGAGTAGGACTAGGACAACAGCGGGAAGAATGGTTCAGATTAGTTCGATTTCTTGGGCATCTACAGTATTTGATGATAGTTTGCCCATGAGTATGAGGGTAAGGAGGTAGAGTACTAAGCTGCAGATTGCTAGTGCTACTATTAAGGCGTGGTCATGAAATTCAACAAGTTCTTCTATGATGGGGGATGAGGCGTCTTGAAATCCTAGTTGGGAGTGATTTGCCATGAGAGGTGTACAGGATTTGCACCTGTGATTTAGTCTTGACAAGTCTATGTAATTGGTTTACTAACAGCTCATAAGAAAGAAGCATTAAGTGGTTTGATGCGGTTGGCTTGAAACCAGCATGTGAGGGTTCGATTCCTTCCTTTCTTGTACTTGGACGAAGGCTGGTTCTTCGAAGGTGTGATATGGAGGAGGGCAGCCATGGATTCATTCAATGTTGGTGGAGGTTAGTTCGGGTTGAAGTACTTTTCGTTTCGCTGAGAAGGCTTCTCAGACGATGAATATAAGTATGATTACAGCTGTTATTGAAATTAAGGAGCCGATTGAGGACAGAGTATTTCATAATGTGTAGGCGTCTGGGTAGTCTGAGTATCGTCGGGGCATGCCGGCTAAGCCTAAGAAGTGTTGTGGGAAGAAAGTTAGATTAACTCCCGTGAATATTACTCCGAAGTGTGCTTTAGTTCATGAGGGGTGGAGGGTAAAGCCTGTGAAAAGAGGGAATCAGTGGGTAAATCCTGCTAGGATGGCGAAAACTGCCCCTATGGATAGAACATAGTGAAAGTGGGCAACTACGTAGTAGGTGTCGTGGAGGGCGATATCTAGCGATGAGTTGGCTAAAACAATTCCTGTTAGGCCTCCAATGGTGAATAAGAAGATAAATCCTAAGGCTCATAGCATGGGTGGGTCTCATTTAATTGTCCCTCCATGTAAGGTGGCGAGTCAGCTGAAGACTTTGATGCCGGTTGGAATGGCGATGATCATAGTGGCAGATGTAAAGTAGGCTCGGGTATCTACATCTATTCCTACTGTGAATATGTGATGGGCTCATACAATGAAGCCTAGGAATCCAATTGATAGTATTGCTCATACTATCCCTATATAGCCGAATGGCTCTTTTTTTCCTGCATAGTATGCTACTACATGAGAGATTATTCCGAAACCTGGAAGGATGAGGATGTAGACTTCAGGGTGACCAAAGAATCAAAATAGGTGTTGATATAGGATTGGGTCTCCTCCTCCTGCAGGGTCAAAGAATGTAGTGTTAAGGTTGCGGTCAGTGAGTAGTATTGTAATTCCAGCGGCTAAGACTGGTAGGGAAAGAAGTAAGAGAATAGCAGTAATGAGAACAGATCAAACAAACAGGGGTGTTTGGTATTGTGATAGTGCAGGGGGTTTTATGTTAATGATGGTGGTAATGAAATTAATAGCTCCTAAAATTGATGATACCCCTGCGAGATGGAGGGAAAAAATGGCTAGGTCTACTGATGCGCCAGCATGGGCGAGGTTGCCAGCTAGTGGAGGGTAAACGGTTCATCCGGTGCCAGCTCCGGCTTCTACGGTGGAGGATGCTAGTAGAAGGAGAAAAGAAGGAGGGAGAAGTCAGAAGCTTATGTTATTTATGCGTGGGAATGCTATGTCTGGGGCACCAATTATAAGTGGGACTAGTCAATTTCCAAAGCCTCCGATTATGATGGGCATAACTATGAAGAAAATTATAACGAAAGCATGGGCTGTGACAATTACATTATAAATTTGGTCATCTCCCAAAAGTGTTCCTGGTTGTCCTAGTTCTGCACGGATTAACAGGCTAAGTGCTGTGCCGACTATGCCTGCTCATGTGCCAAAAATTAGATAAAGAGTGCCAATATCTTTATGGTTAGTCGAGAATAGTCATCGGTTGATGAAGGTCACAGGTAAGATGGCTGAGTGTTGAAGCGTTAGGCTGTAGTCCTTTTTACAGAGGTTTAATTCCTCTTCTTATCGACCTTGTAGTGAAGTTCATGGTGAGTTGCAAGCTCATTGATGTGCGTTAAGAGCGTGCCAGGGTCTTATAGGCAGAAGCCAAGAGGTTGTGGCGTCTAGCTGTTAACTAGAATTATATGGGATCGAGGCCCATCTGTCTAGATGAAGGCTTTAGCTTAATTAAAGCATCTGGTTTGCATTCAGAAGATACAGGTTAATACCCTGTTGGTCTTAGTACAGCAGAAACTAAGAGAGTTTAACTCTTATTTAAGGCTTTGAAGGCCTTTGGTTTGGGCGGTAGATTTAATCCTAAGTTTCTAGAATATGGTGATAATTAGGGGAGATATGGGTAGTAGGGAAGTTGATAGAGCGGATAGGATGGCTGTGGGGGTGTTTGGTGTTTTGTTTATGCGTCAGAGTTTTATATGGTTGGATGAGTTAGGTGGAAGTGTAATTGTTGAATGGTATGCGAGGCGAAGGTAGAAGAATAGGCCCAGGAGTGATAGTATGGTGATGATTGTGGCTGTGGGGGTTATTTCTTGTTTAGTGAGTTCTTGGATGATAAATCATTTTGGTATGAAGCCTGTTAGTGGTGGAAGGCCTGCTAGGGATAGAAGTGTAAGCATTATGGTTGCGTTTAGTATAGGTGTTTTTGTTCATGAAATGAGTATTGTTGATAGTTTTAAGACTTTAATTTGGTTGAGGGATATGAATACGGCTGTTGTTATTACTGTGTAGAGGATAAAAGTGAGGAGGGTAAGATGGGGGTTGTAGGCGATGATAATGGTTATTCAGCCTAAATGCGAGATGGATGAGAAAGCTAGGATTTTTCGTGTTTGTGTTTGGTTGAGGCCCATTCATCCTCCGATAAGTGCGGAGGAGACTGCTAGGAGGGTAAGTAGGGGTGGATTAAGGGATTGAGATGTAATAAGAAGTAGGGTGATTGGGGGAAATTTTATAAGAGTTGAGAGTAGTAGGGCGGTAATTATTGGGGAGCCTTGAAGTACTTCTGGGAATCAAAAGTGGAATGGGACTAGCCCTAGTTTAATTGCAATTGCTATGGTCAATATTAGACATGATGTGGGGTGGCTTAATTGTGTGATGTCTCATTGGCCTGTGGATCAGGCATTGGTTAGGCTTGAAAATAAAATTAAGGCTGATGCGGCTGATTGGGTGAGAAAGTATTTAATGGTTGCTTCAATTGCTCGGGGGTGGTGGGATTTGGAGATAAGGGGGATGATAGCTAGGGTGTTGATTTCTAAGCCAGTTCAAGCTAAGATTCAATGGTTGCTGGAAATGGTGATGCTGGTTCCTATGATTAGACTAATGGTAAAGATTAGTTTTGCGTGTGGGTTCATTAGTAGGGGAAGGGGTTAGACCATCATTTTCGGGGTATGGGCCCGATAGCTTGGTTAGCTGACCCTACTAGAAAATAATATAAGGGGAGTATGGAGAGTTTTGATCTCTTCTGTGTAGGTTCGATTCCTACTTTTCTAAGTTTAAAGGAAGCGAGAGGGTTGTTGTACCTCTATGTTCACTTTATCATAGTGACCCTTTACATTCAGGCACGCTGCCTTAAATTGGGGGTAGACCGGCGTAGCTAATTGGTATGCTGGTATGTCAGAGACATAGGGCTAGGGTTAGGGGCAGGAAGTTTTTTCATAGGAGGTGCATTAGTTGATCATAGCGGAATCGTGGGTATGAGGCTCGGATTCATAGGAATGTGGATGAGAGTAGGAGGGTTTTTGTAGCTAATGTAATGGGGAATAATTCAGATGGAAGGTTTAAGAAACTTGGGTTAAGGAACAAGATGGTTGTTAGTGTATTTATTAATATAATGTTAGCGTATTCTGCTAGGAAGAATAAGGCGAATGGTCCGGCAGCATATTCGACATTAAATCCCGAAACAAGTTCGGATTCTCCTTCTGTGAGGTCGAATGGGGCGCGGTTAGTTTCGGCGAGGGTAGAGATGTATCATATTATTGCTAGGGGTCATGAGGAGAAAATGAGGTAGATAGGCTCTTGGGTAGTGGCTAGGGTGCTTAGGGAGTAGTTTCCACACAGCACAATTATGGATAAGAGAATGATGGCTAAGGTAACTTCATATGAGATTGTTTGGGCCACAGCCCGAAGGGCTCCGATTAGGGCATATTTGGAGTTTGAAGCTCATCCAGATCAAAGTAGGGAGTAGACAGTTAAGCTTGATATGGCCAGGAGGAATAGTAGGCCTAGGTTTAGGTCTGCAAGGGGGAAGGGCAGTGGAAGGGGTGCTCAGATGGTGAGGGCTAGTAGTAGAGCTAGGACTGGTGTTGTGATGAAGAGGAATGGGGAAGAAGTGGATGGGCGGATGGGCTCTTTAATAAACAATTTAACCCCATCTGCGACAGGTTGAAGTAGACCAAAAGGGCCCACGATATTTGGGCCCTTTCGGGCCTGCATGTAGCTGAGGATTTTTCGTTCTACAAGTGTTAAGAAGGCCACGGCAATTAGGATTGGGAGTACATAGGATAGGGTTATAGTTAGGAGGCTTATTAGGGAAAATGAAGTCATATTGAGGAAGAAGCTAGGGAGAGGATTTGAACCTCTGGATAAAGGGCTTAAGCCTTTTGCATTTACCGAGCTCTGCCACGCTAGCTGTTCCTTTTCTAGGAATTGGGTGTGGGGAGGGGGGCTTTTGGCAATTGAGTTGGGTTCATTGCTTATAAAGCTGGGGTGTACTTTATGGCATTGACCCCACTTCTCCGGTCCTTTCGTACTAGGAGGAGTTAGTTCATAGATAGAAACCGACCTGGATTGCTCCGGTCTGAACTCAGATCACGTAGGACTGTTAATCGTTGAACAAACGAACCCTTAATAGCGGCTGCACCATTAGGTTGTCCTGATCCAACATCGAGGTCGTAAACCTCCTTGTCGATATGGGCTCTTGGAGGAGATTGCGCTGTTATCCCTGGGGTAGCTTGGTTCATTGGTCAAATATATTGGGTCTAAATTACTATTAGCACTTTGATGGGTTGGTCTTGGTAAAGAGTTATGGTCTATGGATTTGGAGGATTTGTTTTTCTCCAAGGTCGCCCCAACCGAAAAATGTCGATCAGATGTCTTATGTGAGTGAACCCGATGGGGGTGTTAGTGGGGAGGTGATCGTTATTTTTAAGTTCCACAGGGTCTTCTCGTCTTATGATCACATTCTCGTTTTTGCACGGGAATACTAATTTCACTGATTATCTGCAAGAGACAGTTAAGACCTCGTTTAGCCATTCATACAAGTCTCAATTTATGGGACAATTGATTGCGCTACCTTCGCACGGTTAGGATACCGCGGCCGTTGAACTTTATGGGTCACTGGGCAGGCATCACCTTCAATACTTGTTGTTTGCTGAAGGCTATGTTTTTGGTAAACAGTCGGGTCTTTGGTTTGCCGAGTTCCTTTTGCAGATTTTAATCATCTGTGTAGGCGCTCCTGGGTTGGTTTAACAGATAAGTTGAATATGTGTTCTTGTTGGAGTTGAGGTATAAGTTGTTCTGTTAATAATATGTTGATGTAAGTTTGCGCTGTGAGGATAATTCCGAGTTACTCATTTTAGCATTAATTCTTCTATTTTCATAGGTTGGCCTGCTTTGGGTGAGGGAGTCAAATAGGTTTTTGAATTTTTAATAGGGGAGCTTTGACGCACTCTTTTGTTGATGGCTGCTTTAAAGCCCACGGGGGTAAAGAGAAAGATATTATCCGCTGGGGGAGGTTGTATTCTTTTTCGAGGGGGCTGTACCTCCGTCGAGTTACTCTTAGTCCCAATATGTGTTGGGTTGAGGTAAATATCCTTGGAGAGTGGACTAAGGAAGAACTTAAATTCGTTTGGCAGGCAACCAGCTATCACCCAGCTCGGTTGGCTTTTCACCACTACCAGAAAGTCGTCCCACTCTTTTGCGACAGAGATGGGTTTGCTCAATTTTAGCTGCTTGCAGGTAGCTCGCTTGGGTTTCGGGAGGGCAAACTTTAGTTCGCTTTGCTTGGTTGTTCTTGCTAAATCATGATGCAAGAGGTACAAGGGTTGGTCTTTACTGTTTTTTGCTTGTAGTTTTCACTGTTATTTCATCTTTCCCTTACGGTACTGGTAGCCTCTATTGCGCCAGGGATCTTTTCTATCGCCTATACTAAGAGGAAGTTAGAATGTTTTGGTTTGTTATGGGAGTATGTTTTTGACGGTAAAGGGTTATGTGGTGATTGGGCTAGAGGGAGGGCAAATCAAGACGATCTTGTCTTGGGAAGATATCTTTCAGGTGTAAGCTGAATGCTTTAGTTATAGCTACGTCTTGGTGGTCTAAGCGCACCTTCCGGTACGCTTACCTTGTTACGACTTACCTCGTCTTTGGCTTTGTATGGGTATTATTTATTAGTGTTGGTGGCCTATGAAGAGGGTGACGGGCGGTATGTACGTGCCCCAGGGCCGTCTTAAAGTAGGCTTAAGGAAAAATATGGTCCTACTTTACTGCTAAATCCTCCTTCCAAGGGCGAATTTCATGCCCTTTTCCGTTTATTCTATGTTAGAAAATGTAGCCCATTTCTTCCACTCCATGGGCTATACCTTGACCTGTCTTGTTAGTGGGGAAAAACTGTTAGGCTCACTGTTGATCTTTCATTTTAGGTGGGCTGGCGACGGCGGTATGTAGGCTGTGTTGGCAAGGAGTGGTTGGGTGAATCGTGGATTATCGATTACAGAACAGGCTCCTCTAGGTGGGTTTGGGGCACCGCCAAGTCCTTAGAGTTTTAAGCGTTTGTGCTCGTAGTTCTCAGGCGGATGCACGGGTATGTGGGCATCAAGATTTAAGGCCAGGCATAGTGGGGTATCTAATCCCAGTTTGTGCCCTGGCTTTCGTGGGGTTAAATTAGTCATGAGGTTAAGATGGCTTGAGGGGAGCTTAAGTGGATCTTAGGCTTATGACAGCTTAGTTACATTTCGATCTTAACTATGTAGATAACATATGGCCACTCTTTACGCCGGGCGGCTATTGATTTGGGTTTCTTGTATGACCGCGGTGGCTGGCACAAGATTTACCAACCCTAAGAGTTGCTATGGCTAAGTCAAGCTTACGCTTATTGCTTAAGGTTAATTACTGCTGAATACCCGTGGGGGTGTGGCTTAAGCAAGGTGTCTTGGGCTACTGTGGGTGTGCCTGATACCTGCTCCTTTTTCTTGTTAAAGAGTTAGGGCATTTTCACTGGTGCGCAGATACTTGCATGTATATGTCTAGCAAAAATCAATAGCAAGGTTAGGACTAAGTCTTTTGCCTACAGGTATTACAGGTACCGTCTTGGCATCTTCAGTGCCATGCTTTGGATTAAGCTATGGAGGCTGTTGGAGGTAGGAGAATTGGACTATTTGTTTAATAACAATATAAATAATGTTTGTTTGTAGGGTTTTGTCCAGTGTAATTTTTGTTTTTAAAAAAGTGATTTTGGTAGTGGAGTTTCTCTAATAAAAATAGTGTATATAACAATGTATATATACTAAACGAAACGTTTTTGTGGTTTGAGGGTTTTTATGCGGCAATTTTAGTTTAATTTAGTTTTTTAAAAAAATGTTTTTAAAAAAATAAAAAAATTAAAGAAAAAATTGTGGCAAATCTCCTAGTTTTGTGGAGAAAATAGAGGAAGTGAAAATTTGTAAAAATATGTCCGACGAGCATTCACCAAATAGCCCCATTTACCGGGGGGGTGGAAGAGCCATAACCAAATGCGATCCAAAGTGCATCAGTGTCAAGATGATTCCCCATACACGCAAACCGTCTCATCGAGGGACACGAGAGGACTAGGATAGGACGCAACGCAGGAGTAGTCCAGGCTTCACTTGAATAGCACTCCGCACCCGCACTGTGAAGGGCAACCTGTGAAGAAGCCCCAGAGAAAAAAGGAACCAACAGCAATGAAGAGAGAAGATGCCGCGATCACGGACTAATAAGGGGTAGGATAACGCACAGATGACTTCGTGAAAAGTGAGGAATTCAGGAGTTAAACATGGGATGTTCCTGACCGAGGAACCAGAGGTACGGTGGAAGGCAAGAAGGGCGAGGGGTGTAGGGGGAAAGAATGGGCCTGAGACTAGTCACAGAGTACATTACAGACAGGGGTTGCTGATCTCTCGTGAGGTGTACGATCAATAAATCCATCTGGTACGTCGAGCATAACCAAATGGGGAAGAGCATGGTATTAAGTAGTATGTCCTGTAACCATTCATATATATGGTGCCTTGAATGATGTAGAATCAGTTATGGTGGGCGAGAGTATTAGGGGTTGTGGAGCATTGCATAGACTGTACATTGGGAGAAATGGGGATGGAGGTGTAATGTCCGTCTACATATAATGGGTTTAGTACGATTATAATATATAGTACCGGTACCATAGTATATGTGGTATATAAATGTATGCACGATTATGCATAGTATACCCCCCCTGGGGGGGAAGGGGGGGGTACATTCAATAGGGGGGTTACATTAAAAAAGTTTGTT